TTGCAGCCGCTGAAGCAGCTATTGGGCCAGCTATTGTTTCCGCAATTTATCGTAACAGAAAATCAACTCGTATCAATCAATCAAATTTGTTGAATAAGTAGTATTGTATTATGTATTAATAAGCAGTATTAATCATATAAATTATAATATTTATATAGTCGAATTAACATGGATGGTACATAACGTATTGATCGTGTTTACAAAAAATGCAATAAATCAAAGGATCTTGGACCTCTCGCATGAGCCGATCCGGGAGCAGATTAATTATAAAAATTCTGGTAAATCATTGATTCATCTGGTGTCTAAATACTAAATATATGTATAATTCATTTACAAGTTTACTAGATCGAAAACTTATGATGTTCAAAAATTTATATATCCAATGTCACATTCAGTAAAGATTTATGATACGTGTATAGGGTGTACTCAATGTGTCCGAGCCTGCCCCACAGATGTATTAGAAATGATACCTTGGGACGGATGTAAAGCTAAACAAATTGCTTCTGCTCCAAGAACAGAAGACTGTGTTGGTTGTAAGAGATGTGAATCCGCCTGTCCAACGGATTACTTGAGTGTTCGAGTTTATTTATGGCATGAAACAACTCGAAGCATGGGCCTAGCTTATTGATTCCTTTCACAAATCCCACCTGAATACATTCATTTTTTTTACCGACAAAAATCCCCCTGCTCGAAAAAATAAAATAAAAAAATAGAATATCTTTTTTCGAGCACGGATTTTTCTGGTCCAAGTGTATCTTGTTTTTACTACGAATTATTTTCCTTGGTTAACAATATTGGTAGTTTTGCCAATATTCGCGGGTTCTTTAATTTTCTTTCTCCCTCATAGAGGAAATAAGGTAATAAGAGGGTATACTATATTTATATGCGCTCTGGAACTCCTTCTAATAACTTATGCCTTCTATTATCATTTCCAATTGGACGATCGATTAATGCAACTGACGGAGGATTATAAATGGATCAATCTTTTTGATTTTTACTGGAGATTGGGAATAGATGGACTTTCTATAGGACCTATTTTGCTGACAGGATTTATCACCACTTTAGCTACTTTAGCGGCTCGGCCGGTTACTCGAGATTCCCGATTATTCCATTTCCTGATGTTAGCAATGTATAGCGGCCAAATAGGATCATTTTCTTCTCGAGACCTTTTACTCTTTTTCATCATGTGGGAGTTAGAATTAATTCCCGTTTATCTACTTCTATCCGTGTGGGGGGGAAAGAAACGTTTGTATTCAGCCACAAAGTTTATTTTGTACACTGCGGGAAGTTCCGTTTTTTTATTAATAGGAGTTCTGGGTATCGGTTTATATGGTTCCAATGAACCAACATTAAATTTTGAAACATCAGCTAATCAATCTTATCCAGTAGCACTGGAAATAATATTCTATATTGGATTTCTTATTGCTTTTGCTGTCAAATCACCAATTATACCTTTACATACATGGTTACCAGACACCCATGGAGAGGCACATTACAGTACTTGTATGCTTCTAGCCGGAATTTTATTAAAAATGGGAGCGTATGGATTGGTTCGGATTAATATGGAATTATTGCCCCGCGCTCATTCTCTATTTGCTCCCTGGTTGATTATAGTAGGCACAATTCAAATAATCTATGCAGCTTCAGCATCTCCCGGTCAACGTAATTTAAAAAAAAGAATAGCCTATTCCTCCATATCTCATATGGGTTTCATAATTATAGGAATTGGCTCTATAAGTGATATGGGCCTCAATGGAGCCATTTTACAAATAATCTCTCATGGCTTTATTGGCGCTGCACTTTTTTTCTTGGCGGGAACGAGTTTTGATAGAATACGTCTTGTTTATCTCGACGAAATGGGCGGAATGGCGATCCCGGTTCCAAAAATATTCACGACTTTCAGTATCTTATCGATGGCTTCCCTTGCATTACCGGGGATGAGTGGTTTTGTTGCAGAATTAATAGTATTTTTGGGACTAATTACCAGCCAAAAATTTTTGTTAATAACAAAAATACTAATTACATTTGTAATGGCAATTGGAATGATATTAACTCCTATTTATTCATTATCTATGTTACGCCAAATGTTCTATGGATACAAGTTTTTTAATGCTCCAAACTCTTCTTTTTTTGATTCTGGACCGCGAGAGTTATTTGTTTCGATCTCTATCCTTTTACCTGTAATAGGTATTGGTATTTATCCGGATTTCGTTTTCTCACTATCAGTTGACAAGGTCGAAGATATTATATCTATCTATTTTTATAGATAATTTTCATGAATAAAATAAAAAATCAAACAGCAATCCTATACTAATAATATACTATAAATACTATAATAATCTATAATAATAAATAATATTAGGATGTTTTAAAAAATTCGTTGTACAATTAAAAAAAACAATAAAATAATAATTTTCTTCTCTTAAGTTTAACTTTAACTTAAGTTAAAAATAAAAAAATGAATTAGACTTTTAACCAGATTTGTTTGGCCTTTGTAAGAACCTTTTGAATCACTACTTTGATTCAAAAGGTTCTCGAAGGCTTACACAATGTTTTCTTATATATATGCTGTCCCATGTTTGCTTGTGTTCGTTAGGTCCTTTCTTCAGTTAGACGTTAGTGTAAATGAACCATAACTATGTAGCCCTATTCCTAATAGATTGACCCCAAAATAGCATATCCAAATTATAAGAAATCCCATCGAGGCTACAATTGCGGAATTTACACCTTCAAAATTTTTATTTGTTCGAATATGTAAATAAATCGCGAATATGGTCCAAGTAATAAATGCCCAAGTTTCCTTCGGATCCCAATTCCAATATGAGCCCCATGCCTCATTTGCCCATACTGCTCCCGAAAGAATACCTATGGTTAAAAAGATAAACCCTATACCAATAATACGATAACTCCAATGATCCAATTGTTGAATCAATTGAGATCTATAATAATTCCTAGAAGAGATCAAAGAAATGTTCCATAAAACGTTGTTTCTTTCATTCATGTATTGGATAGCATCAAATGAAAATGAATCATTATTCTTTTTCTCAAAAGCCCTTATGACTTTTCGAAATGTAATGACTATAAGAGCTACTGATAATAATGATCCACATAAAAGAGCTGCATAACCCAATACCATCATACTTACGTGCATCATTAACCAATGAGATTGTAGAGCGGGTACTAATATTACGGATTGATGTGTTTCAGTTAAAAAACCAGAAGTAGCAAAGCCTTGGGTAAAAATAATACTTGGCGCGGTTATTGCGCTTAAATGGTTTATATTTTTTTTGAAATACGGAACCATACAAATAATGGACAAACTCCACGAAAGAAAAATTAATGATTCGTATAAATCACTTAAGGGTAAATGTCTCGAATAAATCCAACGAGTAACTAATAATCCTGTTATACAGACAAAAGTAGTTTTTATGCCCTTTTCTGATGAATCATATAGTCCTGCGCTTTCATTAATTAATAAGATTATCAAACGAATTGAAATTACAATTGAAACAACCGAAAAGGATATATGAGTTAATATATGCTCTAAACTTGAAAATATCATAAAAAAAATTTAAAATAAATAAAAAAGGGGGGGGGATTCTCGAAATTATAGGAATGGAAATTGGGAATTGAATTTATTATAGGACTTACTCTTTTATAAGATGCCATGCCGCCACTCGGACTCGAACCGAGATGCTCTAGCACTGCTTCCTAAGAGCAGCGTGTCTACCGATTTCACCATAGCGGCTTGTTCGAAATCATAATAACCTATTCTTATTTAATCGTCTAGGTTAAAGTACTCAATCATTCAATATTTTTTAGTTTTATAGGAAACATTTAAATTCATGATTTTTTATTATTTATTATTTGTTTGATTTAATATTTAGAGTGTTAAGTTTATTTAACTTAACATTAATAAATTAATTAAATTGGGTTTGGGTTAGGTATTGGGCGTATCATATAAAAAAAGAGTTTTGATTTCTATCGTAATTGGACCCTACTTCAAATTAGAATAACCCGTTAAAAATTAATACTTAATACATATATTGATCTATCTTCCCCAGCCCAAGCAACTATAGGATCCATTTTTTTTGATGACCAAAATTGATACATTTCTCGTATAAAATATCCACCTAAATGGGACAAGAAGCTTTTATCAATGGATATTTTATACGAGGTATATAAGGTATATATAAGGATAAGGAGTATATATATTGATAATTATTGTTTAAAATGATTGTTCAGAAAATTACAAAACAAGTTTGAAACTAAAAAAAAATGAGTTTCAACAACTCATTAATTTGAATTTGGATTAAAGATCTTATATTTGTTGTTCTATAAAAAATAGTATATATTATATAAATATATATTATATAATATTATATAAATATAATAAATAAATATAAAAAAGACAAAACTTTACTAAAAAGACAGTTGAAACTTTATATCTTGTATTTATTCTTTTTTTTGTCAAACAAAAAAGAATATCATTTTAAAAAATTAAGTATTAAGTATACAAAATAAGAATTATTTTACATAACATAATGGCAAAATGAATTCAATTTAATATTTATCCATTCAAAACATTAAGGAATGGGAATCATTACTTTTTTTTTCTTTTTTCTTTTTTTTAGTTTTTAAGTATAATTATTATATTAATTATTATATATAATATATAAATTAAAAAATTAGAAACGAAATTCAAAATGAAACTAGACTTTTTTTAGAGTCAGAGATAGATTCAGATTATTCCATTAATTATTTATTTATTTCTTATTGTACAAAAAACTTTTTGAATTCCCTGTAGAAAGAGATTTCGCTAACGAAAAAGCTTTCAATGCTACCCAATACCCCTCCATTTTCCAAATATTTTTACGAATTCGTTTTTTTGATATAGAAGTGCGTTTTTTTGGAACTGCCATTAAAAAATTATGATAGAGTATTCATTTCTCTAGTTGGATGTGAAAGACATCTATTGTTCAAAACCAATTGTTCTTTACTTACTATCTAATTATCTATTTATAGTCTAAATTAGACTCTCGTCATAAAAAAAGAAAAAATATAAACCAAAGCGGTTGTTCCTTTATATTGTTTATTGTTTATTTTCATCGTGCTATATTTATACATGTAATAAAATACATCAAAAAGTTTAAGAAACCAATCCTTAATTCCCTTTATTTTTTTTTTTAATTGCTTAATTAGCCAAACTTGAAAAAAGAGTGCACCTAATTAAGATTTTCAAATTCAAATGAGACTTGCAGTTAATGTGTTAAAGTATACATCATTTTTTTCTAAAGAAAAGTCATTTTTTTTTAGTAATTCCTTCAATCAATTCAAAACTGCATTGGTTAATGATTCTGAATAAACGAACTAAAAAAAATAGTTCTTATTTCCTTGAGTTAAGTTATGTATGGACTGTGTCTGTCTTTTATGAATCATATCAAAATAAAATACTCTTTTTGGTGTAATTATTTGTCCTTACTCTCTCCCGAGATTAAAATATTGTTAAAATATTGTATTATGTAAATTGTAATAATAATTGAAATTTTTATTTTTTGTAGCTTCATAAAATCTTACTTAAAAAAAAGAGTAAGTATTTATTTTTCAATAGTAGCTTGGTCATCTCATTTGACCAATTCAAACTTCTTGATTTGAAATATCTTGTTTTGTTTGAAGTATTTGGAAAAGATTTATAATAATTAAGAATATAAAATTTTATTTTAGTTTTATATATCTTAATTTTTTTATTAACTGATTCCTTTCAAAAAAAAATAAGAGCTGGTGAATCAGAAACAGTTAATTAAGAATAAAAGATTTTTATTTATTTATTTTTATGGAATATACATATCAATATTCATGGATCATACCTTTCATTCCAGTTATAATTCCTATGTTAATAGGAGTGGGACTTCTCCTTTTCCCGAAGGCAACAAAAAATCTTCGCCGCATGTGGGCTTTTCCTAGTGTTTTATTGTTAAGTATAGTTATGATTTTTTCAGCCAATCTGCCTATTCAGCAAATAAATAACAGTTATATCTATCAATATGTATGGTCTTGGACCATCAATAATGACTTTTCTTTAGAGTTCACCTACTTGATCGATCCACTTACTTCTATTATGTCAATCTTAATTACTACTGTTGGAATTTTGGTTCTTATTTATAGTGACAATTATATGTCTCATGATCAAGGATATTTGAGATTTTTTGCTTATATGAGTTTTTTCAATACTTCAATGCTGGGATTAGTGACTAGTTCTAATTTGATACAAATTTATATTTTTTGGGAATTAGTTGGAGTCTGTTCTTATCTATTAATAGGTTTTTGGTTTACACGACCGATTGCAGCGAATGCTTGTCAAAAAGCGTTTGTAACTAATCGTGTAGGGGATTTTGGTTTATTATTAGGAATTTTAGGTCTTTATTGGATAACAGGCAGTTTCGAATTTCAGGATTTGTTTGAGATATTCAATAACTTGATTTATAATAATGAAGTTAATTTTTTATTTGTTACTTTGTGTGCCCTCTTATTATTTTCTGGTGCAATTGCTAAATCCGCTCAATTTCCCCTTCAGGTATGGTTACCTGATGCTATGGAAGGACCCACTCCTATTTCAGCTCTTATACATGCTGCTACTATGGTAGCCGCAGGAATTTTTCTTGTAGCTCGGCTTCTTCCTCTTTTTAGAGTTATACCTTACATAATGAATATAATAGCTTTGATAGGTATAATAACATTACTATTAGGAGCTACTTTAGCTCTTGCTCAAAAAGATATTAAGAGAAGTTTAGCCTATTCTACAATGTCTCAATTGGGTTATATGATGTTAGCTCTCGGTATTGGGTCTTATCGAGCTGCTTTATTTCATTTGATTACTCATGCTTATTCGAAAGCATTGTTGTTTTTAGGGTCTGGATCAATCATTCATTCAATGGAAGCAATTGTTGGGTATTCTCCAGATAAAAGTCAGAATATGGTTCTTATGGGTGGTTTAACAAAACATGTGCCGATTACAAAAACTGCTTTTTTTTTAGGTATACTTTCCCTTTGTGGTATTCCACCTCTTGCCTGTTTTTGGTCTAAAGATGAAATTCTTAATGATAGTTGGTTGTATTCACCGATTTTTGCAATAATAGCTTTTTTCACAGCAGGATTAACTGCTTTTTATATGTTTCGGATCTATTTACTTACTTTTGAAGGATATTTAAATGTTCATTTTCAAAATTACAGCGGCAAAACAAACAACTCGTTTTATTCAATATCTCTATGGGGTAAGGATAAGGATATAGAAGGGAAAAAAAGAATTCAAAAAAGATTTCGTTTATTATCTTTATTAACAATGAATAATAATAATGAAAGGATTTCTTTTTTGTTGAAGAAGACGTATCCAATTGATATTAATGTAAGAAAGATGAGGCGGCCCTTTATTACTATTACACATTTTGGTATTAAGAACACTTTTTTGTATCCCCATGAATCGGATACTACTATGCTATTTCC